TGTCCCCAATAATTAATTCTCGCTGACCGCGTCCTATAGGAATCATCGAATCAATAGCAATAAGTCCGGTTTGCATAGGCTCATATACGGAACGTCTCGAAATAATACCTGGGGCGGGCGATTCAATTAACCGAGATTCCGAAGCTGAAATCTCGCCCCTACCATCAATAGGTTTAGCAAGAGCATTTATAACACGACCCAAATAAGCCTCGCTCACTGGTATCTGAGCAATTCTTCCTGTTGCTTTTACAGAACTTCCCTCTTGTATCATCAAACCGTCACCCATTAACACAACACCAACATTATTGGATTCCAAATTAAGAGCAATGCCTATTGTACCCTCTTCAAATTCTACTAATTCACCTGCCATTACTTCATCAAGACCATGAATACGAGCAATGCCATCACCTACTTGAAGTACGGTGCCAGTATTCACAATCTTGACTTCTCTATTATATTGCTCAATACGTTCACGGATAATATTACTAATTTCGTCGGCTCTAAGGGTTGCCATGAGTCTTGCTTAATTCTTTTTCAGAAGCAAAGGAAAAATCAATAAATAATACCTACAGTAGAAGGACTAATCAGTTATTTCTTTCATCGCCCCAAACATACGAATATTAGCACCGATAGTGCGTAAATGTAACTCGTTGTTCAAACAACTATTCAGAGTTCCTAGAGCTCCTTGTAAGGCTTGTTGAAAAACGCGTTGTCTGACTTGATTAATCGCTCTTTGTTGTTCAAACTGAATGGTTTCATTTTTGTAATTTTCTAATCGTTCCAAATTCTGATAAGTTGAATTAATCAAATTCAATTTTTCTCGTTCTATCTCGGAATATCCATTCACTCGAAACTCATCCGCTTCTATTTTAACTTTTCGTAAGCGGGCCTTGGCCTTTTCCAACCTTTCAATGGACCCTTTGCGTAGCTCTTCTGAATTTCGAATAGTACTCAAGATTCTCTGTTTTCGATTATCTAATAAATCACTTAATGAAAGTAGATTATCTTCCCATTACAATTAATTTTAACAATTCCATGACCTCTTCCCGAACCAAACAGGAATCTTTCGATTCATTTGGCTCTCACGCTCACTTACTTATGGGGCATTCCCGTATCACTTTTTTATTTATATTTTTTTTTTATATATATAATATAATGAGCTTATCCTCTCTTTTCTGTTCGGATTCAAAAATATTGAAACGGATCGTTGATCCAAGACCAGAATATTCGGAGGACTCTTCCGACCAGACAAAAAATCTGTAATTATCGGCAAAGTTGTTTCTTTTTTTTTATTCAAATCCAAAAAATTCCGCTTACTTTATACATAGGTCGTCGATTCCGCATTGGATAAAAAAAGGAGGGGATTCCCGTTTTTCAGTAACAATAAAAGGTTCACAAATCATTTTATCGATATGAGTGTTCTATATCGGATAAAATGCAAGGATTCGTTTTGAAACTCTCGCCATACTAACATAGTGGTAGAAAGAACACCAATGTTGCGCCCAGACTTCAAACAATTTAGCTTTAACCATGTTTAGGGCCCCATATTATTGGTTAATAGAGAATCAAAGTGTATTTACCAACGAATCACGAAATGCTACGGTTCGTACATATGATTTCTGAATTGATTCAGAAGTAATTCGCGGGATCGTGCACCTTTCTTTCCTAGTTATAAAGAAAAAAGTGCAGCTGGTTAGATCCAGCTTATTCTTGAAATAAACAACTCGCACACACTCCCTTTCCAAAAAAAATCAATACACCAAGGACTACACTTAGATTTATTGGATTTGTTGCTAAAATATCGGTATTAAATCCGAAACTCCCGGCGGACGGCCAGTGACCCAAGGAAACGAAAGAATCGGTTACATTTTTCATATGATCTCCTCTTATAGATAGGACTGACTAAATTGAACAGAGTTCTTTTTGTATTACTTCACCCTTTGTTGATTTTATTTTTTTCCATATTTCTCAATCTATTTAATTTCAATTGAACTCCCCCCCAAAAAAAAATACTTAATTATAATTAGGTCCCAGGCCAGGTATCATATCAATTACGATATATCTCGTTCGTTGCAAGGCGTACTAAAAAAGGGGGTTCCATTGGACCGAGAACGGGAAGGAAAAAAGCGAGTGGATCCGCTAATTCCTGATCCTCAAATTAGTCCTTCCCACGGGGTATTGTATTATCTCAACGAATAAGTTAAAGTTATTGTAGGATTGAAATCTTGATATAATTTGAAAAATCAAGCGGCAAATCTAAGATAATAAAATAAGAAAGATCAAAATAAGACTTTCCCATTTATTTCGAGGATTAAACAAAAGGATTTGCAAATAAAAGCGCTAATGCCACGACCAGTCCATAAATTGTTAAAGCTTCCATAAAAGCCAGACTAAGCAATAAAGTACCTCGTATTTTACCCTCTGCTTCTGGTTGTCTCGCGATACCTTCTACGGCTTGGCCCGCAGCAGTCCCTTGTCCAACTCCAGGTCCAATAGAAGC